ACCCTAATAGGGTTTTCAATAGAAATTAAGGGGTCAAAAAATGAGGAAATACGGTAACTCGGATTTATCGCGACTATCCAACCAAGAATTTCAATGTTTGAATCAAGAGTTCATACTGTAAAAAGGATCTAATCTTATTCGACAATTTTATAGGATATTAAAGATCTTATCGAAAACTTACAGCAGCTTGCCAAACAAAGGCTAAGAGAAAAAAAAACAAAGGTATGACTGGCATAAAATCTACGATTGGATTCAAAAAAGCATAGGCCTCAGGCAATTTGCCTAAGAAAAAACGACTCGAATAAAGGGCAGAATTAAGACAGATCAAACTAAAGATATTAAGCATAACAGACATTTTGTTCTTGCAGATAATTGCATTTTGATTGAATTATGGATATAAGGAAAAAGAGGAAAAAGAAAGTCAGTAACGTAGACAAAAAAATCCTTCTTTAAACCCACCCAATCAAAAATCTTCTCATTCTCAATGAGAATATAGAAGAAATCATATTTTCATACAATATCTTAATTGAATTATATGTAATGATCAATAAATTCAGTTAAATTATCTACCTACACTTAGCAAAAGCACAGGAATCGATTCTATAGATATTTGGACTGCTGCAGTTGACAAACAACCAATACTAATAATATTTAATATTCTTTATTATTAGTCTTGACTAGAAATGGGGCGTGGCCAAGTGGTAAGGCAACGGGTTTTGGTCCCGTTATTCGGAGGTTCGAATCCTTCCGTCCCAGAACATATCCAATCTAAAAATTGATTTGAACAAATATCAAATTGAATCGAGATTATAAAGAATCTATAAAGTAAATAAGGGAGCCCCCCCTTTTTATTTATTATTCATTTTTCTGTAGATCTCTTAATTCATCCTAAACAATAGGAAGTTCTTGATACTAACTAATTGAATTCATTACTCAATAGAGTGAACTATCTTAATAGTAATGAGTTAGGAGTTAGGTTAAAAAAAAAAGCAAGGGAAGGTATAAATTTTAATATCTGTGCTTGTCCGAATCTTATTAATAAACAGTCATGTAACTGATTCGTTTTCTTTGAATCTCATTTTTAGGTATTTTTTGTTTGGACCTAATGAAGAATTGAAAATCTATGTAACGGTTGAGACACAGGATAATGGAAAATTTTATTCATTTTATAGAAAAATTAGATTACCGAAATATTACTGAACCCCGGTTTCAACCTTAAATATTAAAGAAATAGAATTCAATTTAATAAATATTTGGAATGATTCCCTATTAAAAATAGTTTAATCTTCGATACTCAAAAAAGTAGAAAATAGGACAACCTATCTTATTAAGTCACTTGAAGATGCAGATTTCATTTCTTCGTGTTATTTTTCTATTTATGTTAAAGTATGTTAAAGATGGGGTCTTGCTAAGACTTCTTCAGAAAAGAATAATCTTTATTATCGTATATATTATATAGAGAAGAAAAGGGCATAGATTACAATATCTATGCACCATATTGAACCAATGACTATTCATGATTCCATAATTGAATCAACTCCATACCGCTTCTAAATTAGAGGAATGTTATGGTAAAACTTCGTTTGAAACGATGTGGTAGAAAGCAACGTGCGACTTGAAAGACATGATCCGCTGTGGATTCTTACATCCACCATTTTATATAGGAATGAAGGCGCTCTTCGCTCGACATCATTTGTTCTGTTCCACAGGAACCTCTCTTGGGTTGTAATGTAAATAGTGCATGATGAAGCTCGAGTAAAAAAGAAAGTATTCATTCGTTTCTCGGGGCAAGGATCTAGGGTTAATGCCAATCAATAAATTGAACAACTTCGTAAATGTAAATATATCTTCGATATAGAAATTGAAAGAATCCACTTCGAGCAAGTTTCCAATTCAAACAGGAATTGATCAAACTTTTTCGATACAAAGTGTACCACTCGGAATCAGTCGTCCACACGATTCTTTGATAAAAGGAAATCACAAAAAAAGGTATGTTGCTGCCATTTTGAAAGGATTAAGAAACACCGAAGTAATGTCTAAACCTAATGATTTAAAACAAAGATAAAGGATCCTAGAACAAGGAAACACCATTTTAATTGTCTCAATAACGGAATCAGATTAAAGAATATAAATAGATTTGAAACGAGACAAACAAAAAGGGGTAAAGACTACTCAATAAAGATTTTTCTTTGAACTATTTGACAGTTATCCAACTTGAGTTATGAGTACGAATGAACGGTTTCCTTTTTTAAGAAGGAAGAAGAAAAGGGTGAATGGAATTAAATAGGAGTCTAATTCATTTGTCATTTATTAGAATTCCATACACAGACAAAACTTCAAACCAAATCATTTTATCTTGAGCCGTACGAGGAAAAAACTTCCTATACGTTTCTCGGGGGGGTATTGTTCATCTATATCTATCCCAATGAGCCGTCTATCGAATCGTTGCAATTGATGTTCGATCCCGAAGAGAAGGAAAAGATCTTCAGAAACTGGGTTTTTATGATCCGATAAAGAATGAAACTTATTTAAACGTTCCTTCTATTCTATACTTCCTTGAAAGGGGTGCTCAACCTACAGGAACTGTTCGGGATATTTTAAAGAAGAAGGGGCTTTTTAAGGAACTTCGCCTTAATCAAACGGAATTCAATTAAGGAAATATAAACAAATTAAGGGGGGGATACAAAAAAAATAATATATAAGTTACTACCCCCTTTTCCGCTCTATATTGATTTATCATTATATATCATTACTTCTGTTTTAGGTTTTAGAACGACAAAACTTTCTTTTTTTCCTATAAAAAAACGTGGACATTCCCTTCAATTGGTCAGTTTCATTGGAACTCTACTAATAAATCGAGTTTGTTTATTCCACTTAGATGGATTGAATATATTATTCATTATGGATAAATCCGAGATTTTTTTTCACTTCTTACTTTTTATTTATTTCTCCGTCTATACTTTTTATATCTGTGTAGGTTAGAATTAGATATATGGTGCCAGTCTAACACAAGTTCTTATTTAATTTAATATTATTATTAAATTAAAATCTAAATATTAAATATGAATTTGAAATAAAATTAGAAAAATTCTATTTTGAGTTTTTTCCATTGTATTCTTTTTTTGTCAACATTTATATTGACAACAGTGTATCGAACAAATATAATTCATCGTGATAAATGAAGTGGATCTTTTTATTTCTGGCCCATAGGTTTCGGTTTTACTTTCATGTGGGTCCTTTGATACAAGGAAAGGATACTAAAGGGTCCTTTTTATTGAAATCTTATTAACAAAAAGTAGATAATCTAAAATAAGAGGGGTCTATTCTATCTATTTTGCATTTCTCTATACTTTTTTTCTTTATTTTTATTCTGATTGTATCTACACATTTTTTATTTGGGGGTTGCTAACTCAACGGTAGAGTACTCGGCTTTTAAGTGCGGCTAAGATCTTTTACACATTTGGATGAAGGGAAGGATTCGTCCATACCATCGGTAAAGTTTGTAAGACCACGACTGATCCTGAAGAAAGGGAATGAATGGAAAAAAGAGCAGGTCGGAGCAACGGATAGTTCTGAGAATATTTGATTTTGATCGGGCTAAAACTTTGTTGGAATTCTTGGAAGGAACAAAATGAAGTTGGGTCGAATTAATAAATGGATAAGGCTCTAGGGCTTCAATTTCAATTCATTATAATAGGGAAAGAAAAAGTAACGGGCTTTTATTCTTGATTTGAATAATTTAATTCCCCATCTAATTACATGTTAAAAATATATTAGTACCTGATGCGGGAAAGGCTTTCCCTCCATGAGTAGATTCTCTTTTTTTCTTTTTTTATTTCTGTTAATGAATCCTAATTATTGCCATTCCCTAATATAGAATGGAGATGCGTGTGTAGAAGAAGCAGTATGTTGATAAAGACAGTTTTTTCCAAAATCAAAAGAGCGATTAGGTTGAAAAAATAAAGGATTTCTAACCATCTTGTTTTATAACATAGTCTAATAAAATGGAAAAAAGAGAGGGTAGAGAATCTGTTGGTAAGTTTATCTGTCTCCGAGGTATCTATTTTTAGATAATACCTTGTTTTTACTGTATCGCACTATGTATCATTTCATAATCCTCCCAATCTTCTACTTTCGGTTCAAATAGAATTTCAAATGGAGGAACTTCAAAGATATTTACAGCTAGATAGATCTCAACAACAGGACTTTCAATATCCACTTATACTTCAAGAGTATATTTATGCACTTGCTCATGATCATGATTTAAATCAATCCATTTTTTTAGAAAATTCAGGTTATGACAAGAAATCTAGTTTACTAATTGTGAAACGTTTAATTACTCGAATGTATCAACAGAATTTTTTTTTTATTTCTGTTAATGATTCTAACAAAAATCAAATTTTCGGGCGCAACAAAAATTTATATTATCAAATAATATCCGAGGGATTTGCATTTATTGTCGAAATACCATTTTCTCTACGACTAATATCTTCTCTAGAACGGAAAAAGACACTCCAATCTCATAATTTACGATCAATTCATTCCATATTTCCTTTTTTAGAGGACAATCTTTCACATTTAAATTGTGTGTTAGATATACTAATACCTCACCCTGTCCATCCGGAAATCTTGGTTCAAACTCTTCGTTTTTGGGTAAAAGATGCCTCTTCTTTGCATTTATTACGATTCTTTCTACACGAGTATTGGAATACTTTTATTATCCTAAAGAAAACTAGCTCTTCTTTTTCAAAAAAAAATAAAAGATTTTTCTTATTCTTATATAATTCTCATGTCTATGAATACGAATCCCTTTTTTTTTTTCTCCGCAAACAATCTTCTCATTTACGATCAACATCTTCTGGAATATTTCTTGAACGAATCTATTTCTATGGAAAAATAGAGCGTCTTGTAGAAGTCTTTGCTAAAGATTTTCAAAGCAACCTTTGGTTGTTCAAGGATCCGTTCATGCATTATGTTAGGTATCAAGGAAAATCCTTTTT